ATTACTTTCTACTTTACTCTTTTATTTTCTTTTAATAAATTTCCTATTATTAAATTAATTATTATTAAATTAATATATTGTATTGAATTAAATACATATTAGTTAATTAAATATTAAATAATATGAGACTCGAAATGAAAGTACCCTTCTCGCATACATTCCCCATTCCGTTGTCGGAACAAAAATATTGCATGTATCAATATGGATGGAAATATTTAGTACATGAAATAGCGATTTGCTAGATATATAAATAGATATATAAGATATAACTAATAAAACTGATCTTGTGTTCTGGAATTGGAATCAAAGAAAGATATTTAAAATGGCTCGTATGTTGTGACTTGGAATAAATGTTTCTCGGTAAAGGAAGGGAATAGTAATTTATTCATTCCTAATTTATTCCTATAGAACGTCTAGGAACAAGAAGATTAAATCGGATATATCGACAGATTCCCGCGTAGTCCAAAGAAAAAAAGATCCAATTTCATCTCTATCGAATTTTAATATCAGAATAGTGGATATAATTATGATGCAATGGGTTAGGTCCACTTACTTTTTATTTTGTTGATTTCTAATCGATTTAATTGGAATAATGGAAAATAGGAAAGGAATAGTAATATTTGAAGATTTAACGAGACGACCTATCCTTACATTCATTATAATATTTAATATAATATTTATAAGAATTATATTATTTATTTAATAATTCATTTTATTTAATAATATATTTAATTTATTAAAATAGCAAATTTATAACCATACTATAATCAATTATAATGTTATAATTTTGATTATATATTAAAATATTAAATTATATGGTTTGTTACTTTTTTTTTATTACTTTATTACAAAGATCAACAATATCTTTATTCGCACTTCAAATATGAATACTACTGCCGGAGTTTTATGATTTATGAAAAAATCAAAGCCCCTTATCGGATTTGAACCGATGACTTACGCCTTACCATGGCGTTACTCTACCACTGAGTTAAAAGGGCTTGTTTGATCGAATTCCTGAATAAAGACACTATGAGTTTAGTATATATACTTATTATAATAGATGTACATAGATATATCTTATAACTAAGTATAAGGGTTCATTCAGGAATGAAAAATTTTCTTTATCCAGTAAAAGTAAATTAAATAATTTAATATAATTTAATATAGATAATATAATTTTTTAATATAGATAATATAATTTAATATAATATAGAGTATATAATATAGGTAAACTAAAACGGTTTATTGATATTGGATTTGATAAATATCAATACAATGAATTGTTTCAAGACTATCCTAATTGACATCATAACTAAATTCATTTGAGTGATACATGTATCCACTAATTTAACATAGATCCAAGATATTTCATTGAATCATTGATAAAGAGATTCGGATAAAGAGATTCGGATAAAGAGATTCGGCGTGGCCTTTGAACCAAACTTTTATCGAAAAAAATTGTATAGAAAGAATCGTGAAAGACGGAAAGATCCTTCGTATCGAGTCATACCATTCCATTATATTGACAATTTTAAAAAACTATTCATACTATGAACATAGTATGATGGCGGTCGTGCAAGTCTGCCCCCATCGTCTAGCGGTTCAGGACATCTCTCTTTCAAGGAGGCAGCGGGGATTCGACTTCCCCTGGGGGTAGGGTACTACGAAAGGAAGTTGATCGTGGATTATCAATAAGCCTGGAATTGATTCTTCCTGGGTCGATGCCCGAGCGGTTAATGGGGACGGACTGTAAATTCGTTGGCAATATGTCTACGCTGGTTCAAATCCAGCTCGGCCCAATAATTTGCCGATCCGCCATGAAATGATATAATATAACCCATTTGTTGCTCTCCAGAAATGCCCGATCCCCCAATCCCAATACGGAAGAAATCCATTTTATGATATATCTATACCACTATTTATTTACTCTCTTTTTACAAGAAATTCTGATCTTGCTAATGATCTAGATTCATATCAGGATCCGTAACTATAAAGTAAAGTTTAAGGAAAAGAGTAAATAAAAAAAAACTTTTTTGATTGAACGAGTGATTATCCAATTGATTTGGCAATAACGAAAGGATTACTAGTAATACCGGCTGCTCTCACTAAAGTACATATACATATGGGTATCGATATATCACACTCGCAGCTCTGTTACAACACGCCAATTCTAATCGAAATTGAAAGGGTTAGAATGAAATCATAAAAATATGTATACTTTATTTTATTATGGTATTTACTTGGGATTGTAGTTCAATTGGTCAGAGCACCGCCCTGTCAAGGCGGAAGCTGCGGGTTCGAGCCCCGTCAGTCCCGACGAATCCAAATCCAATAAAAAACTATATCAATTCATCTCTCTATTTTTTGTGAAAAGAAGTCCAAATAACATAATTTCATTCCCAACAGCGATCCCTCTTCTTTTTTTCTTTTTCGTTTCACATTTATCATCAACCAAATGGGGGAATTTCCATTTCTTCGACTAGTACCGATTCGATTGATGGGAGAGAGGCATATGTGGATTAGTACAATTATTGTATTATTAGCATCAGATTCAGGATTCCACGGGATACCGTACTGTACTGGGTCTGGCTTTTTCAATTACTCCCGATCTGTGAAATATGAAATAGAGTAGAGTATTGTATGTTTCCCGGGAGTACATACATAAATGGAATTTGTACAATATAAAATAAATTGAACATAGTTACTGTGTATAGAATAGTATAGAATACTTTTATTTTAAGATTAAAATAAAAGTATATCCTTTTCGGGCCCTATTTTGTGTAACCTCAATTTCAAATTTTACTAATTTGAAATAATCTATCTCATTCAAATTTCGCATTGAGCTTTTGATATATGCGTCCCATTACTAATCCAATGAAAGAGGATATTCAAAAAATAAAGATCAAACAAGGATAACTTTTTTATTAGCGAGGTAATGCATTTTTTTTTTTTATAAGGGTTTTTCCTTGAAAGAACAAACTTTTAAAATTTATATATAAATATATAAAATATAAATATATAAAAAAATAGTTAATTTGATGGAATATTCGATTTTTTTATACCGGAATTTGTACTCGTCTTTATCATACTTCTTTTGTTTTCCAAGAAGATTGGATCATTAAAAAAAGGAGTTTATAACTTAGCTCCGTCCTTTTTTTTCATTGAGCTTCTATTGTTTGTTGGGGTTTGTTTAGAACCAATGGTAAGTGGAAAGGCGGTTAGATGATACTTCATCAGATGATTGTACAAAGAGGGCGGTAGGTTATAGAAAAGAAAGAATGGAAAAGAATGATAAATAAATAAAGGAATTATTGATTGTATTGGGAATCAAATTTTGAGTTCAGTATGGATAAAAGATCGTCCTATGTTATACTATTCAATTCTTGACGATGAATCGATTTGATAGCTCCGATATTGTTATTCATGATATTGATCCGATTCGATATCATCGAGATGTAATGCATCCCATTGAATTTACAGGCGAAAGATTTATTATCTCTATGGGATTAACTCCCGAGTTATTGCGAATTAAAGAAAAATTAAACAATGAGATTATGGAAGTAAATATTCTCGCATTTATTGCTACTGCACTGTTTATTCTAGTTCCTACTGCTTTTTTACTTATAATATACGTAAAAACAGTCAGCCAAGGTGATTAATTTGAATTAAACTTGATTTTTTATTTCTTATCAATAATTGCAGAGAAGAAAAGGATAAAAATTTCGCGTCTTAAATGAAATGGGCAGACTAGAATCAGTCGTATTCTATGAGATACGATAGTATGGTAGAAAGATTCAGATATTTCTTTCTACCATACTATCTAGTATTGTTATTGTAGTGTATAAAGTTGTATTGTAATGCAGGTTTATTTAATATAGATTAATATAGATCAATCTACAATAGTATCATCATATTCCTTTTCTATATATATAGAAATAGATTTAATTACGTTAATTACGTATATATAATATATATAGTGATAATGTATATTATATAGTATCCCAATTCTATTTCTTTGCTTTATCTATTTGTATTTAATTTGTGTTGATTTCAATTAAATTAAGTTGATTTCAATTAAATTAATTTGAAATAATCGAAAGCGACTTTTACGATTAGAATTCCTAGATTTCTGATTATTTTCAATATGAATCCCGATCGAAGAAGTCATTGGTTGAGGAGTTGACAAATGATCCATGGGAACTTCTTCGGATTTCGAAAAGGATTAGTAAAACCCGTCGACTTTTAACGTTTGAACCATGATATGAAATGGGTTCAATAAAACAAGCAAAACATAAATAAAATTTCTAAAATAGTAAAACGAAAACAAGCGGCGCAATATGTGACTCGCCCAAGACAATATTTTAGGATGTGCAGTATCTCGTTGGACAACTACTATGTTGTTTCCCAATGTGTATCCACGTAATGGAATAACCGAATTGTTTTCTCTTTGATCTTTGAACAGTAAAGAGGTAAACAAAATAAAAAAAAAGTTCCGTTCTTCCTCATGGTCCATATCTAACTTTGGTAAGAGTCAGTTCATCGAAATAGAAAATTTATGAAGAATTCAGTTGGAATAAATTTCCTACCATTTGTATTCCTTTTACTTTTTTTACTTTCAAAATACGAACACGGAAATAATTGAAATATTTCTTTGATTGAATGATTGAAAGAGTATTCTTCAGATATATCAGATATATTTATTATTAATAGAATACATTACTGAACTAAAATCCAAGAGAATTTCGAAATGAAGATATTTTTCATTTCTATTTCAATTTAAAAATAAAATTTTAAATTGAAATAGTGAAATTTTAAATAAAAAAAACTTTGCCGAACGATCTATAAAAAAAAGTGCTACTGTTTAGTTCCTAAACTCAATTAGTAGTACTTCTAGAGTCCACTCCTTCCCCATACTACTAGCGAAAGGGAAAACGTAAAGACTACCATTAAAGCAGCCCAAGCGAGATTTACTATATCCATGTGAATTATGTCCTCTATCT